TCTATTTCTTTATATATTTATAATAGAAGTGATCTCAAACAGTTAATCAATCGAGTAATATGATGAATGCATTGAATATCTGTTGTAAGACATGAAATAAATTGTAAAAAGGAAGTCGTAGCAAAAGGACGTGGTATTGGGGCATTTGTCATATATGTGCAAATCCAAATCGGGCGGATCTTTACTCGGAGTAGAGCATAAACCTAAAAAAATTGAAGAAGCCCATTCAGGAACAAGAAAATTACATCGCGATTGAGATTGTATCTCGATGAAACAATACATCAATGAAAAGTTAGTTAGATAAATTTAGTAATTTTTTTTTATAGATAAACAAAACAGGCCAAAACCCATCTTTTTTGAAAAATGAAAGAAAAGCCCCTTTTTATACCTGGTATGAAAAAATAAAATAAAATAAAAGAAAGCGCTAGAATCTACATCTACACATTGATTCTTTTTTTTTTTCGTTATTTTTGTTGAACCGTATGCATCAAAAGGTGCATGTACGGTTTCTAAGGGATACAACTTTATCCCAATCAACCGACTTTATCGAGAAAGATTACTTTTTTTAGGCCAAGGGGTTGATAGCGAGATCTCGAATCAACTTATTGGTCTTATGGTATATCTCAGTATAGAGGATGATACCAAAGATCTATATTTGTTTATAAATTCTCCTGGCGGATGGGTAATACCCGGAGTAGCTATTTATGATACTATGCAATTTGTGCGACCAGATATACAGACAATATGCATGGGATTAGCCGCTTCAATGGGATCTTTTATTCTGGTCGGAGGAGAAATTACCAAACGTCTAGCATTCCCTCACGCTTGGCGCCAATGAGTTTTTTATTTGATTTGAGAGAAAAAAGAAGACTATGCCTTCGCGCTATATGAAATATGAATATTAAGTAATAATAGCATGGCACTTCGAATTCGATATGATAAATTTTTTTAACCCTTAAATTATGTATCGAAAGAGTAGTATGAGATAAAAGGTATTTCCGATTTTATCTAATCTATCGGGAGGCCTATTTCAGCGTCACAAACTTTTTTGTTTTCACGCCGGGAGGCTCTTACACAATATTTAGGTTATGAAAGAATATGAAAATAAAAAAAAATCTTTTTTATTTGAAAAAAAAAAAAAAAGAAACTTTGGGATTGCTAAATAACAGACGAAATAAATATATAAAGCAACGGAGCCATCATAGTATTTTTGAACTACTCCAAAAACAAAAAGAAGGGTGGTTATTGGATCATTTACCAACCCGAGTCTGATAGACCCTATATTTAATTTATTTGATATTTAAGTAAGGTAAAAACGAATTCCATTATAGAGCCGTATGCAATGCGTAAAAGATGCCTGTACGGTTGTTCAATTATATATTTTATTATTCTTTATCTCTTCACCTTATCATCATGCGAGATAGAATAAACATTTATTATGTTATATCATCAGGGTAATGATCCATCAACCTGCTAGTTCTTTTTATGAGGCACAGACGGGAGAATTTATCTTGGAAGCGGAAGAACTTTTGAAGCTGCGCGAAACCGTCACAAGGGTTTATGTACAAAGGACAGGCAAACCCTTATGGGTTGTATCCGAAGATATGGAAAGAGATGTTTTTATGTCAGCAACAGAAGCCCAAGCTCATGGAATTGTTGATCTTGTAGCGACTGAATAAAAAAGAAAAAATAACAAAAATTTCAGACGAATTGATGATTTGAGATTTTATCTTCTTACCGGATTTAATATTCTATTCATTAATCTATTAATATAGAAATAAAATAATTCATAATCATCCGGTTAAGATCGATCTAAACCAGCCCATTATGTATATGATTCAATATGCCAACTATTAAACAACTTATTAGAAACACAAGACAGCCAATCAGAAATGTCACGAAATCCCCCGCTCTTGGGGGATGTCCTCAGCGACGAGGAACATGTACTAGGGTGTATGTGCGACTCGTTCAGATCATGGGCTAGGACAAAAGAAAGAAAACAATTGATCCAGTATCAACGATCAGTACCAGTGAATAGACTAGAATGGAAGAACTCCATTCAATATCTAAAAATAAAAAAGATCTATCCTTCTATTGTGGTATCAAATGTATGGTTTCCGTTGGTGCAAATCCAATCAACTCCATTTTAAATTTAAGATGAGAAAGAATTCTCCATTGATAGCAAATGATATCCATTAAGCAGGGGAAATACTATTTTAAAAAGAAGAAAAATTATGCCTTACTCTTGCAAGAACGGACTAACAGGGTCAGCTACTCAGCTAATCTTCATAATTAAATACCGTTACTGTATAAGTAGATCTCATTGTGAAAGACCTCGTACTGGATAATTATGGGTAGAGCCAAAGAGTGTGAACTGTACAAGTTAACAATAACATTGATTAAATGAAAGAAGGGCTCCGGTGTATAGAGAGGACCTCACCGTTTAAGAAGTAACCATAGAAACGATGGAACCCACTATATCCATTTATATTTACTACTTTTATGTTTTATGTGTTTTTGATACCTAATATCAATACAATTTTTTCTAGGCATTTCACCTAGAAAAAAAAAAAAAAAAATCGTGGTCGGGAAGGTTATAGTAGCAAAAGCCATTGGAATTTAAATTTTATACATTGGAAGAATCCGTTTTGTTATTAATAGACTAGGATACGGGAAGGGAATAACTGAAAGAAAGGAAATCAATTAGTTATTCATCAAAGTTTCATTTATTCAATGACCAGAATTAAACGAGGGTATATAGCTCGAAGACGTAGAACAAAAATTCGTTTATTTGCATCAACCTTTCGAGGGGCTCATTCAAGACTTACTCGTACTATTACTCAACAGAAAATAAGAGCTTTGGTTTCGGCTCATCGGGATAGAGGTAGACAAAAGAGAGATTTTCGTCGGTTGTGGATCACTCGGATAAATGCAGTAATTCGCGAGAATAAAGTATACTTCAGTTATAGTAAATTTATACACAATCTGTACAAGAGACAGTTACTTCTTAATCGTAAAATACTTGCACAAATAGCTATATTAAATAAGAGTTGTCTTTATATGATTTCCAATGAGATCATAAAATAAAGAGATTGGAAGGAATCCGTTGGAATAGTTTAAATGGAGTTCCCTGGAGAATGAACTCTGGGAAGGTAGAGTAGAAATTAGTATGATAAAATATGATAAAGTCATCAAAATGAAGAAAGACGTTAAATAAAAAATATTTATTCCTCTTCTCCCATTTTTTTTCTTACGACAGGACATTTCGATTTTACAATTTTTCGAACAAAAAAAAAAACGTCAATCCGCATTTGAGTTTGGATTGGAATTTTATTTTGATTCAATTCAATTGAAGAGTCAACCTATTTTTTTCTGGTTCTAAGACCAGCAGCTCTAGCGGTTGACTCGCTTCTTTCAAATTGTTTCTCATTATTAAGAAAAGGTAACGGAGATAAAATACGAGCTTGTTTTATAGCAATAGTAATTAATCGTTGTTGTTTTAAGGTCAATCTATTCACCCGTCTAGATAATATTTTTCCTTGTTCGCTAATAAATCGACTAATTAAACTCATGTTTCTATAATCAATTCGATCCCCCGATTGGATCGGAGGCAAACGCCTACGAAAAGATCGCTTAGATTTAAGAAAGATTCGCTTGGATTTATCCATGGTTTGTTTATTCCTTATCCTGAAAATCCCAATCCTATTTCTTAATTCTACATCATCTTTGATCCGATCGAAATAGGATTTGGTTTGTTTATATTTATTTGTTTATATTTAAATAAATTAAATTATATTTAATAAATAATAAATAAATAATAAATTTTAATAAATAAATTATATTTAAATAAATTATATTTAAATAAATTCAAAAATAAATTCAAATAAATTATATATATATATTGTTATATATAATATGTAATTTTTCATCTTCCTTGGAAGACTGACACACGAGCGATCGGTTCGATCTATTTCTTTATCTCCCCATGAATCGTATGTTTGTAACAACAGGGACAGAATTTTCTCAATTCCAATCGACTAGGCGTATTGTGTCGATTCTTTTGAGTAATATATCTGGAAATGCCCATTGATTCCTTATTAACACGATTTCGAACACAACTGGTACATTCCAAAATAACCGTTACTCGGACATCTTTACCCTTAGCCATGAACCTCCTTTGGTTTTTGATTCATTCAATTCTTTAATTTTCCGACCCGAAGCAAGGAAGAAGAAAGGACACAAAAATAGAAGCAGGTAACTCGAAATCAAATTATGAAAGAAATATTTTGTTGCAATCAATATAGTAATAAATAATAAGTAATATAATGATTTCTAACTATATTTATAATTTTTAATTGCCGTACAGTATTTCATTTTCAGTTAAGTATCTTGTATGATATTGTTGCCCCAACCACCGCATTTCCATTCTATTATTAATTTAATTTGAGCCTGAGCCCGAGTTCATAGTTTCACTGAGGGTGAAACCGCTTTTTCTTTGTTTTTTTTTTTTTTTAGAAAGAATAAGTAAAAAAAGAAAAAAAGAAAAAACAAAGAAAAAAAGAAGGGAGGGGTAGGGATTAGTTACAGATATTTGATTGTATCTCTAATCTTCTTCCCCTTCCCATATCAATAGCTAGAATGAAAAAAAGGGGAATATCAACGCATCCGGAAAAAAACGATTGATCTCTATCAATAAACCTGCTAAAGACCCGAACCATAGAGTACTTACTACCGGTGCCACGGAGAGATATGTTTTTAGATCTCGCATTTTAAAAACTCCTCTTTCTGTATTCGTTATTGTAATTTTATTGTAATTTGTAATACATAATGGTAATACATATATGACCGGATGTGTATATGTAGTTAATGACTTACCACTTGTACGCGGAGTTCCTAATTCAAATTGAAATGTACAAAATAGATATTTATTAAAAGAAAAAAATACGTCCATTTCCGCCTTAAATTCCTAAAAAATATTAATTTTTTGTGGTAGATTTCAT